TATTTTTTATATTAATTAGTACAAATAAATAAATTGGTTTGTTTTTAATTATTACTGTTTATTTTGAATGATTTAATGTCATAATTTTTTTTTTGGTGAATTTTTCAGGTAATATAATATTATATTTAAATATATCTATATATTATAATATAATAGTTTATAGAACTCAAGAGCAGTATTTAATACAATAATAAAAACATATTTAATAGTTATTTGCCTTGAGTGATATATAAGTCATATTGGTCCTAGTGAAAAAAGTTATTATAATATAATATATTTATATATATGTAGGTAATACTTATTAGATTTTAATAATTGATTTATATTAAATAAATAAATATTTAAATACAATATATATTAAATAATTAAATATATTAATATAAATAATTTATATAAACCAAATAATTAATTATATGTAATAAAATTTATTAATTATTCTTTTCAGACCACATTTGTAGTAGAAAAAAAAAATGTGGTCTGAAAAGAATTTACTTATTCATTTATTTTTCAAACTTAATTTATTTAATTGTTAAGATAATTAAAATAAATTTGTTAATTTGAGGTCGATTAGGAGGAACGTTACTTTTTGAATGGGTTTAGTAAAAATTTTCTTAGACTTATTTTGGGATGCCCGTTATTTGTTTTCTACGTTGGGGAAGAAGAATGTTTATTTTGGGATGCCCGTTATTTGTTTTCTACGTTGGGGAAGAAGAATGTTGGTTGAGGTCGATTAGGAGGAACGTTACTTTTTGAATGGGTTTAGTAAATGGTTGAGGTCGATTAGGAGGAACGTTACTTTTTGAATGGGTTTAGTAAAAATTTTCTTAGACTTATTTTGGGATGCCCGTTATTTGTTTTCTACGTTGGGGAAGAAGAAGTTTTATTCTGGCTTGTTATTATTCATTTTAAGTTAAATATACATGTAAGTTTTTGTGTGATTGAGTAGTAAATGTCTTAATGATTTTGTTATTATATGCTTTGTTCGCAGTATGGAATATTGAATATGAAGTGTTTTTTGATTTGATTAAATTTAGGTAGTATTGATTAAATATGTGCCAGCAGTCGCGGTTAGACATGAAATATAAGTGAATATTTTTGGTTAAAATAGTTATTAGTTATTATGATTTTTTTTATTATGAATTTGTGGTGGAATAATGGAAGAGGATATTATGAGAATTTATTTTATAATAAGAGGCTATGAAATCTATTATTTAAACTAGGATTAGATACCCTATTATTTTAGATGTAAATTAGTTTAACTTGGGTAGTATAAGTGATTTCTGAAACTTAAAGAATTTGGCGGTATTTTAGTCTTTTTAGAGGAATCTGTTCCGTAATCGATAATCCGCGTTGGACCTTTCTTGAATTGATTAGTTTGTATATCGTTGTTGTTGAATATTTTTATAGATAATAATGTTCTTGACTCTTATATTGAGAAGTATTTCAAATCAAGGTGTAGCTTATATTTAAGTGGAGATGGATTACAATATATTATATGTAATATGAATTGTTGATTGGAATTTTGTCATGAAGGTGGATTTAATTGTAATTTTGTGAAGATTGTTATTATGAATATGCTCTAGAATATGTACACATCGCCCGTCGCTCTCATGTATAAATGAGATAAGTCGTAACATAGTGGTTGTACTGGAAAGTGTAGCCAGAATGATCAAATCATTCTGTAAGTTGAGGTTTTCATTTACATTGAAAATTATTGTCGTGCAATTCGATGTGGTTTGATATTAATTAGATTATTTTTTTTGTTATTATTTAAATTATATTAATAAGTTATTTTATTGTTTTTGTAGGGTTTATAGATGAAATAATTTTGGTTATGGTAATTTAGTACTGTGAGGGAGATTGTTATAATATTAATAAAAGTTGGTTTGATTTATTGTACCTTGTGTCTCAGGTTGAATTAATTATATTTTAATTAATTTAATTTTCCCAATTCTGAAAGAGTTAATTGATTATTATTTAATTAATGTGAAATAAGTATTTATAATATTCAGTTAGTAGTGATATGTTATTCGTTTTTGGTTATATCTGGTTTCTTAATAGAAAAGTGGAATTTTGTATTAATTGTTTATAGTGTCTTTTTGGGGATGGGATATTAAATTAGTGTTTATAATATGAGGGATGAGCTTTATATTATTACTAGAAGTGGTTTTTTATTTATAAATTTAATGGATTTAATGGTAATTAATTATTAGAGGATGTTTAATTTAAATTTATTTGGTTTGATTTGATTTTGATTTGGTTTTAGTTTGTTTATTAAGATAATTATTTTATTAGTGTTTTTGATGTAATTATGATTTAATTAGTATATTTTTATAGAATAGTTATAAAAAGTTATGATAAGGAATTAGGCAAAGATTTATATGTATATATTCACCTGTTTATCAAAAACATCTTTTTTTGATTGGATTTGAAATATAACCTGCCCACTGAATTAATATTTTGAAGGGCCGCGGTATTTTGACCGTGCAAAGGTAGCATAATAATTTGTCTTTTAATTGGGGGCTGGAATGAATGGTTTGATGAAATATAATCTGTCTTGATATAAGTGATATTAGAATTTAATTATTATGTGAAAAAGCGTAAATGTATTTATGGGACGAGAAGACCCTTTAGAATTTAATAATTTAATGTAAATTGTATATGGTGTATTAATGGTATAAGTTAAATTATTTTGTTGGGGTGATGGAAAAATATTAATAACTTTTTTTGTTGTTTAATATTTATGTATAGTTGTGAGATCCTTGTTTGTGAGTATAAGATTAAATTACCTTAGGGATAACAGCGTAATATTTATTGAGAGTTCAAATTGACATAAAAGGTTGCGACCTCGATGTTGGATTAAGATTTATTTTGGGTGTAGAAGCTTGAGAATATTAGGTCTGTTCGACCTTTAAAATCTTACATGATCTGAGTTCAAATCGGCGTGAGCCAGGTTGGTTTCTATCTATAGTAATGTGTAATATTTTAGTACGAGAGGACCAAATATTGAAAATAATTTTGACTATTTTGGCAGAAAAGTGTAATAGATTTAGAATCTAGTAATGTGGAGTTGATCTACAAGTAGTATTGATTAAGGAGATTTTAAATATTGTTTTGGTTAATACATTATTAGTTCTTTTAGTTATGGTTGGGGTTGCTTTTTTAACTTTGTTGGAACGAAGGGTTTTAGGTTATATTCATTTTCGTAAAGGACCTAATAAAGTGGGTTTTATAGGTGTTTTACAGCCTTTTAGTGATGTTATTAAGTTATTTTCTAGGGAACAAACTTTTCCTTTAATTTCTAATTATATTATTTATTATTTTGCTCCTGTTTTTAGTTTATTTTTGTCTTTATTAGTGTGGGTATTAATACCTTATATGAGAGGTTTAAATTCTTTTGAGTTGGGTTTGATTTTTTTTTTGTGTTGTACGAGTTTAGGGGTTTATACGGTAATAATTGCCGGTTGGTCTTCAAATTGTAATTATTCATTATTAGGGGGTTTACGTGCTGTTGCACAGACAATTTCATATGAGGTTAGATTGGCTTTAATTATATTATCCTTTGTTTTTTTGATTGGGAGATATAATATAATTATGTTTAAATTTTATCAGTGTTGGTTATGGATATTGTGGTTGACTTTACCCCTTTCATTAATTTGATTTAGATCTTGTTTGGCGGAAACAAATCGTACTCCTTTTGATTTTGCAGAGGGTGAATCGGAACTAGTTTCTGGTTTCAATATTGAATATAGAGCTGGTGGTTTTGCATTGATTTTTTTGGCTGAATATGCTAGAATTTTGTTTATGAGAATAATATTTTGTTTAATTTTTTTAGGTGGTAACGTCGATAATCTTATTTTTTATTTTAAATTAACGTTTCTTTCTTTTTTTTTTATTTGGGTGCGTGGAACTTTACCACGTTTTCGTTATGATAAATTAATGTATTTGGCGTGAAGGAGCTATTTACCTTTATCTTTAAATTATTTATTGTTTTTTTTTGGTTTAAGGATTTATTTTTTTTCTTTTTTGGTTTAATGTATTGTAATAAGTAAATAGAAAAGTTAATAGAGGATTTTAACCTCTTTTATATGTTTTCAAAACATATTATTTCAAGTTGATTAACTTACTTTTTTAATATTTTATCTCAGAGAATAAGTATTATTGGGTTAATAATGTAATATATAAAATATATGATAGTTAAAATTTGGCCTGTGGTGATATAAGGGTATTCTACGGGTCGAGCACCAATTCATGTTAATAGGAGAATAATTCTTACAAGTGTTCAAAATATGGTTTGATTAATTGGATAAAATTGTGTTCTTCGAAAATTTGATTTGTTTATAGGTAAAATAAATAAAATGGCAATTGATAGAAAAAGCGCAATAACACCTCCTAACTTATTTGGGATAGATCGTAAAATGGCATAAGCAAAAAGGAAATATCATTCTGGTTGAATATGGATTGGGGTTACTAAGGGGTTTGCGGGTGTGAAATTATCTGGGTCTCCTAAGATATAAGGTTCTTTGAGTATTAAAATTGTTAGTGAAAATATTAAAATAATAAATCCTAGTATGTCTTTTGTTGAAAAATAAGGGTGGAATGGGATTTTATCGATGTTTCTATTTAATCCTAGAGGATTATTAGACCCAGTTTGATGAAGAAAGAGGAGATGAATTATTACTATAGCTAGGATAATAAAAGGGAGGAGGAAGTGAAAGGTGAAGAATCGATTTAAGGTTGCATTATCTACAGCAAAACCTCCTCAAACTCATTGTACGAGTTCATTTCCTATATAAGGGATTGCTGATAATAAGTTAGTAATTACTGTTGCGCCTCAAAATGATATTTGACCTCAAGGTAGTACGTAACCTATAAATGCAGTTCCTATAGTTAGAAATAAAATAATTACTCCAATTAATCATGTGTGGGTTAATTTAAAGGATCTATAATATATTCCCCGTCCTACATGAATATAAATACAAATAAAAAATATTGAGGCACCATTTGCGTGGATAGTTCGGAGAAGTCAACCATAATTTACATCTCGGCAAATGTGGTTTACTCTATAGAAGGCTAAATCTGTGTTTGGACAATAATGTATTGCTAAAAAGATCCCGGTGATGATTTGAATAATTAAACATAAGCCCAATAAGGATCCAAAGTTTCATCAAGTGTTAATATTAGATGGTCTTGGAAGATCAATTAAAGCATTATTAATAATTTTAATTAAGGGGTGTGATGATCGTAAAGATTTATTCATTAGTTTATTTTTCGTAAAGGTCCTTTGAAGATATTAATGATGTTTACTGTTATGATGAGGGTTAAGAATAAGTAAGCTGCTATAAGGAGGGTAATAATTTTGGTTGGTAAGTTATATAGTTTATGTAGAGTTAAAGTAAATAATGTATTATTTATGGATGTTAATATTTCTTGATTGTTTATGTAAAATTTAGTTGAAATTATAAAAATAATGCAGGAAATTGTAATTCTTAATATAATTGCTTTTAGTGATGTTGTGAATATTTCGTTAGATGTTAGTCTTGTGGTATATATAAATAGAACTAATATTCCCCCAAGGAAAGTCAGAAATAAGATATAGGAAAATCAGAAGGTTTGAGTAATTATTCCTCTTATTAGTGCAATAAGGTTAGTTTGGAGGAGAATAATAATTCCGCCTGCGAGGGGGTGGTTAATCTGTGTAAATAATAATCTGAGGATTATTCTGTGGAATATAATTATTTTTATATCAAGGAGTAGTTTATATAAAATGTTAATTTTGGGGATTAATGAAGAAGAAGTACTTTCTCTTTGAAGTTTTAAAAGGGGTGGACCTTAATTCTGGTTTACAAGACCAATATTTTTATTAAATTATTAAAACTGGTGATTATTTACATGATGTTATTATTTATTTGCGGTGTATGGGTGTTTTCCTTTAATCAAAATCATTTATTAATTACTTTATTAAGATTAGAATTTATTGTTTTGTCGTTATATATAATTATTTTTTATTTTTTAAATTTGTGTAATTTTGAGGTGTATTTTGGATTAATTTTTTTAACATTTTCTGTTTGTGAGGGGGCTTTGGGCTTATCAATTTTGGTATCTATAATTCGTAGTTATGGTAATGATTATTTTCAGTCGTATACAATACTTCAATGTTAAAGTATATAATGTTTATTTTTTTTTTGATCCCGTTAGGATTAATAAGTATATGATGAATTGTTCAATTTTCTTTTTTTCTTGTGTGTATATTGTTTTTTTTTAATTTCTCTTGTTATTGAGGGAATTTAGGTTATGGTTTTGGTTGTGATAATTTATCTTGCAGTTTAGTTATATTAAGTATTTGAATTTGTGGTTTAATAATTATTGCTAGTCAAATGATTTATTATTTGTCCTTTTTTTCTGGTTTTTTTTTGATAGTAGTTATTTTTTTGTTAATAATGTTGATTTGTGCTTTTAGTAGAGTAGATTTATTTATATTTTATTTATTTTTTGAGGCTAGTTTAATTCCTACGTTGTTTTTGATTTTGGGGTGAGGTTATCAACCTGAACGTTTGCAGGCTGGTATTTACTTATTGTTTTATACATTATTTGCGTCATTACCTTTATTAGTTGTAATTTTTTATGTATATTATAATAGGGGTACTTTAGTTTTTTTTTTGTTGGAAAAGATGAATTGTAATATATATATATATATGGGAATAATTGGGGCTTTTTTGGTTAAAATACCTATATATATATTGCATTTATGATTACCTAAAGCTCATGTTGAAGCTCCTGTGTCTGGTTCAATGATTTTAGCCGGGGTTTTATTAAAGTTGGGGGGATATGGTTTATTACGTGTTTTTGTTGTATTAACAGATATTGGTTTAAGGTTAAATTTTTTTTGAGTGGTTATTAGATTGGTTGGTGGGTTAGTTGTTAGTTTAATGTGTTTACGGCAAACTGATTTAAAGGCATTAATTGCTTATTCTTCTGTTGCTCATATAGGAATTGTGATTGGTGGTTTAATAACTATATTTTGTTGAGGATTTTATGGGTCATTGGTGTTAATAATTGGTCATGGGTTGTGTTCTTCGGGTTTGTTTTGTTTAGCTAATATTTCCTATGAACGATTAGGAAGTCGTAGTTTATTAATTAATAAGGGTTTAATGAATTTTATACCTAGAATGGCTATATGATGATTTTTATTAAGTTCTTGTAATATAGCGTCACCTCCTTCTTTGAATTTGTTAGGTGAGATTAGATTATTTAATAGAATTGTTGGGTGATCTTGATTAAGAATATTAATGTTGATTTTTTTATCTTTTTTTAGAGCGGCATATAGATTATATATATATTCGTGTAGTCAGCATGGTAAAATATTTTCTGGGGTTTTTAGATGTTCTTGAGGATGTGTTCGTGAATTTTTATTATTATTTTTACATTGGTTTCCTTTAAATTTTTTAATTTTGGGTGTAGAATTTATATTGTGTTTAGATAGTTTAAGAGTTGTAAAATATTAATTTGTGGTATTGATGATGTAAAATGTATTACTCTGGACCATGAAGTTTCTATCTATCTGTGATTATGGTTCTTTTTTTTTGGTTATTTTGAGATTTATTATATTAAATTTTGGTTTTTTCTTTGTCTTTAATGATTTAATGTTTTTTTTTGAGTGATTTATTGTAATTATAAATTCTAGAAGAATTGTGATGACTATTTTAATTGATTGAATGTCTTGTATATTTATGGGTTTTGTTTTATTAATTTCTTCTTTAGTAATTAAATATAGAGGTGGTTATATAAGAGGTGATTTTAATATGAATCGTTTTATTTTTTTGGTTCTCTTGTTTGTTATATCAATAATTTTATTAATTATTAGACCCAATATAATTAGAATTTTATTAGGTTGGGATGGTTTGGGTTTAATTTCTTATTGTTTGGTAATTTATTATCAGAATGTTAAATCTTTTAATGCGGGTATATTGACGGCATTATCCAATCGAGTTGGTGATGTTGCCTTGCTTATGGCTATTGCTTGAATATTAAATTTTGGTAGATGAAGATATATTTTTTATTTAGATTTTATAAGGAGTAATTTTGAAATAATAGTTGTTGGTTTTTTAGTAATTTTAGCTGGGATAACCAAGAGTGCTCAAATTCCTTTTTCTTCCTGACTTCCTGCAGCGATAGCTGCTCCAACTCCTGTGTCTGCTTTAGTTCATTCTTCTACTTTGGTTACTGCAGGTGTATATTTATTAATTCGTTTTAATATTGTATTTGATGAATATATAAGTAGATTTTTATTATTTATTTCTGTTTTGACAATATTTATAGCTGGATTGGGTGCTAATTTTGAATATGATCTAAGGAAGATTATTGCTTTATCTACTTTAAGACAACTGGGTTTAATAATGAGTATTTTGTCCTTGGGATTTAGAAATTTGGCTTTTTTTCATTTGTTAACTCATGCTTTATTTAAAGCATTGTTATTTATGTGTGCGGGTGTAATAATCCATAATTTAAAGGATTCTCAAGATATTCGATTTATAGGGGGGATTTCTTTTCAGATACCTTTAACTTCTTCTTGTTTAATAATTTCTAATTTTGCTTTATGTGGTATACCTTTTTTGGCTGGGTTTTATTCTAGGGATTTAATTTTGGAGATTGTATTGATAGGATATATTAATTTTTTTATATTTGTTTTGTTTTTTTTTTCTACGGGTTTAACTGTTTGTTATTCATTTCGATTGTTTTTCTATAGATTGTGTGGAGATTTTAATGTGAATTCTTTTTGTAATATATGGGAGGTGGATATATCTATGATAAAAGGTATATTAGGTTTAGTTTTTATGGTTGTTTTTATAGGTTCAATTATAAGATGATTAATTTTTCCTGTTCCTGTTTTAATTATTTTACCTATATATTTAAGGATATTGGTTTTGGTTGTTAGATTTTTAGGGGGATGATTGGGTTATGAATTATTTAAAATTGGAATTGGTTTTGTATTATTTCCGTTAAAGTTTTTTAATTTTTCTTGTTTTGTTGGATCTATATGGTATATACCATATATTTTTACTTATGGTGTTTCTTTTTTTCCACTATTAGTGGGTTATAAATGCTATAAAATATTTGATAGAGGTTGAAGTGAGTATTTTGGAGGTCAAGGTTTGTTTTATGTTTTATTGAAATTGAGAGAGGTTAATCAGTGGTGGCAATTTAATAGATTAAAATTGTTTTTAATATTATTTTTTTTTTGGTTGATTTTAGTTGTATATTTAATTATTTAAGGCTTAAATGACTTATATTTAGAGTGTAACATTGAAGATGTTAATGAGATTTTTTTAATCTTTAAGCATATTTATGAAATATAATTTGTTTTTACAATGAAAGTGTAATGTTTTATCTGTAAACTACATAAATAGAAATATTAACGGGTTTAATCGCTATAATGTTAAGTTAGCAGCTTACATTTTTTATATTTCCTTGATTGGAATATAATATTCAATTTTATTATTAACAGTAATATACCTCTATTTGGTTTCAATCAATTTAAATAAGGGTAATATTATTACCTATGATTAGGTCGAAACTAATTGCATAATTGTTGCTTCATATTTAAGATAAATTGAATATTTTTCAATACTTTTTGAATGCAAATCAAATGTTATGATTAACTATTATCCTGTGATTAATTAGCTCATTCTAGTGATCCTTGGTTTCACTCGTGGTATAGCCCTCCAAGTAGAATTAAGAGAAATATCAATCTAATTGTAGTTCATGTTCTAATTTTCGACGTAGAGATTGTAATAGTTATAGGTAAGAGGAGGGCAATCTCTACGTCGAAAATTAAAAAAATTACGGCGATTATAAAAAATCGTAGAGAGAATGGTAGGCGTGCTGATCTTTTAGGATCAAAACCACACTCGAAGGGGGAGGATTTTTCTCGGTCTTCAATATTTTTTTTTGAGATGATTGAGGAAATTAATATAATGGTTACTGATAGAATGAATATAATTATCGTGATTGAGATGATTATAGTAATTATTTATCTTGCATAGCAAACTTTTCGATTGGAAGTCGAAGATACTAAATATATTAGATAAATAATTTATTTAATTACCTCATCAGTAGACGGAAATGTAAAGAAACAGTCAAACAACGTCTACAAAATGTCAATATCATGCTGCTGCTTCAAACCCAAAATGATGGAAAGATGAAAAATGAAGAAAATAGTGTCGAAGGAGGCATGTAATTAAGAAAGTTGTACCAATAATTACATGAATTCCATGGAAACCAGTTGCTATAAAGAAGGTTGATCCATAAATGGAGTCGGCAATAGTGAAAGGTGCTTCAATATATTCATAAGCTTGTAAAATAGTAAAATAAATTCCTAGTATAATAGTGAAAAAAAGGCCTTGTAATGTTTGATTATAATTATTTTCTAATAATCTATGATGAGCTCAAGTAACTGTTACTCCTGATGAAAGAAGAATAGTGGTGTTGAGTAATGGGATTTGAATTGGGTTAAATGGAATAATTCCTATAGGAGGTCAAATTGAGCCAATTTCAATAGTGGGCGATAATCTTCTATGGAAGAAGGCTCAAAAAAATGAAATAAAAAAAAAAATTTCTGAAATGATAAAGAGGATTATACCTCATCGTAAACCTTTTGTTACGCATTTGGTATGTGTGCCTTGATATGTACCTTCACGGATAATATCTCGTCATCATTGAATTATAGTTAATAATAAAATAATTATACCTAGAAATATTAAGTTGTTATTAAATTGATGGAATCATTTAATGATTCCAATTATTATGATTATTGATCCTACAGCCCCTGTAAGAGGTCAAGGTCTTTGTTCTACGAGATGGAAGGGGTGATTTATTTTATTTGTCATTAGTTCACTTCTCTAGAATAAAGAGTTCTTAATACTGCAAATACATATGATTGAATAATAGATACTGCCGATTCTAAGATTAAAAGTGCAATTTGTGTTCTAATTAATGTTATTAATATGATGGTACTTAAATTTGGGCCAGTATTTCCTAAGAGTGTAATTAATAGGTGACCAGCAATTATGTTTGCAGCTAATCGTACAGCTAAAGTACCTGGTCGGATGATATTTCTAATGGTTTCAATACATACTATGAAGGGTATTAAAATTGGAGGGGTTCCTTGGGGTACTAAATGAGCAAATATATGTTGTGTATTATTGATTCAACCAAATAGTAGAAAGCTGAATCATATTGGTAATGAGATTGATAAAGTTATTACTATATGACTTGTTCTGGTAAATAAATAAGGAAATAAACCTAAAAAATTATTGAATATAATGATTGAGAATAATGAAATAAAAATTAGTGATGATCCTTTATTAATTTTTGCATTTCCAAGAAGTGTTTTAAATTCTTTATGTAGGCTATTAATTACTTTATTTCAAAGGATTAAATGGCGTGAAGGAATAAATCAAAATATTGGTGGAATTAAGAATAATCCTAATATTGTTCTTGTTCAATTTAATGATAAATTAAATAAATTTGTTGAGGGATCAAAAATTGAAAAAAGGTTAGTTATCATTTTCAGTATAATGATTTATTAATAATTTTTATTATTTTTTTTTTTCGTTGGGGAATGTATAAGAAATAGTTTGTAAAGTTAAATAGAATTAAAATAAAGCAGAAAAAGAAATAAAGTCTTAATCAATTAAGGGGTATTATTTGAGGAATTAAAAAATATCAATTTGATTATTTCAGTTTGACATTCTGATGTTATATATTTAACTAATTTTTTTCATTAGAAGTGTTCGTTAATTACACTATAAAATGGTTTAAGAGACCAATACTTACTTTCAGTCATCTAATGATTCATTAAAATTGTAAATTCAGTTGATGAATTTTTTCATGGGAATGGATTCAATTACAATAGGTATAAATCTATGATTTGCACCACAGATTTCTGAACATTGTCCGTAGAAAACACCGGGGCGATTAATTAAAAATCTAGATTGATTTAATCGCCCCGGTGTTGCATCTGCTTTAATACCTAAACTAGGAATTGTTCATGAATGAAGTACATCTGCTGATGTAATAATAATTCGGATAAAAATATTTATGGGTAAGGGTGCTCGATTATCAACATCTAATAATCGAAATGAATTTAAATTCATTTCATTTTGTGGAATTATATATGAGTCAAATTCAATTTTCGTGAAATCTGAATATTCGTAAGATCAATACCATTGATGACCAATAGTTTTAAGGGTTATAAGTGGATTATTAATTTCGTCTATTAGATATAATAATCGCAGAGAAGGGATTGCAATAAAAATAAGAATTACTGCGGGAGCAATAGTTCACGCTGTTTCAATTATTTGACCTTCAAGAAGGAATCGATTTGATAATTTGTTGTTAATTATTGCGATTATTATATAAGTTACTGTAATTAAAATTATTAAAATGATTATTAAAGCGTGATCATGGAAGTAAATAAGTTGTTCTATGATTGGTGATGCTCTGTCTTGTAAGTTTATGTTAGCTCATGTTGTCATTGATTCTAATAAAAGTTCAATACTTTATTTATAGAGCTTAAATCTATTGCACTTTTCTGCCATATTAGAAATTTAATAAGGATGGAAGTTCTGAGTATGTATGTTCTATGGGAGGGAGATTATGAAATCATTCAATGGAATTTCTTGTATGTGAGGAAAATAGAATTTGTCGTTTAGAACTTATTCTTTCTCATAAAATGAAAATAAATATAATTACTCTAATAAATGAAATTATTGATCCTATTGAGGATAGTACGTTTCAGAAAGTATATGCATCTGGATAATCTGAATAACGTCGAGGTATTCCAGCTAACCCTAGAAAATGTTGTGGGAAAAATGTAATATTTACTCCTATGAATATTGTGAAAAATTGAATTTTTAGTCATTTAGGATTTATTGATAATCCTGAAAATAAAGGGTATCATTGGATAAATCCAGCTATGATGGCAAATACGGCTCCTATTGAAAGTACATAATGAAAATGCGCTACTACATAATAGGTGTCATGTAAAATAATATCAATTGATGAATTTGCTAATACTACTCCAGTTAATCCTCCAATAGTAAATAAAAATACGAATCCTAAGGATCAAAGGCATGATGGACTATAAGTTAACTGGGATCCATACATGGTGGTTAATCAGCTAAAAATTTTAATACCAGTGGGTACTGCAATAATTATTGTTGCGGATGTGAAATATGCCCGTGTATCAACGTCTATTCCTACAGTAAATATATGGTGAGCCCATACAACGAAGCCTAAAAGACCAATTGCTAATATGGCAAAAATTATCCCCAGATTACCAAAAGCTTCTTTTTTTCCTCTTTCATGACAAATAATATGTGAGATTATCCCGAATCCTGGTAAAATAAGAATATAAACTTCTGGGTGACCAAAAAATCAAAATAAGTGTTGGTAAAGAATAGGATCCCCCCCTCCGGCTGGGTCAAAGAAAGAGGTATTTAAATTACGATCGGTTAATAGTATTGTAATTGCTCCTGCTAAAACGGGGAGTGATAATAATAATAAGAGTGCTGTAATAGCTACGGCTCACACAAAGAGTGGGATTTGATCAGGTTTTATATTAATGGGTTTTATATTAATAGTAGTGGAGATAAAATTTACTGCCCCTAGGATTGAAGAAACACCAGCTAGGTGTAAGGAAAAAATGGCTAAATCCACAGATGCCCCGGCATGGGCAATACCACTCGCTAACGGGGGATAGACAGTTCAGCCTGTACCAGCTCCTCTTTCAACCAGACTACTGGTTAGCAATAGGGAGAGAGAAGGGGGTAGAAGCCAAAAACTTATATTATTTATTCGTGGGAAGGCTATATCTGGGGCTCCTAACATAATTGGAACTAATCAATTCCCAAATCCTCCAATAAGAATTGGTATTACTATAAAGAAAATTATAATAAAAGCGTGAGCTGTGACAATAACATTATAGATTTGATCATCACCAATTAATGATCCTGGTTGATTTAGTTCTGCTCGAATAAGTATTCTTAATGATGTTCCTACTATTCCAGCTCATGCTCCAAAAATAAAATAAAGTGTTCCAATATCTTTATGATTAGTAGAGAATATTCATCGTTTCAAAAGTAGGATGGCTGAAAATTTAGGTGATAAATTGTAAATTTATTTATGAGTTAAGTACTCTTCTACTGGTCTTATATTCATTTTATGATGTTAGAATGCAATTCTATCGGAGTGGTAATTATCACTAAGGCTTAAAGAACTATAACTTTATTTATAGCTTTGAAGGCTATTAGTTTATTTAACTTAAAGCCTTCAAAGCTATAAAAAAGAATTAATATTTCTTTTGCAGAGCAATAAACCTCATAATGAGAAGGAGATAAATGTGGTTATGAAAAGAAAATTTTTTGAGTTAGTATTAATTTCTCAATTAAGTTGAGATGATAATATTAAAAACGAAGAGTAGGTAATTCGTAAGTAGTAATATAAGGTTAAAAGAGTTAACAGTACTATAATTACTAATAAGGTAGTTTGTTTATTTAAAATGGTGTTTTGAATAATTATTCATTTAGGGTAAAATCCTAAGAAAGGGGGAAGACCCCCTAATGAAAGTAAAGATAATAAAAATAGGATTTTTGTCGTTGATTCTTTTTTCAGAAGGGTTAACTGATTAATAAAAGAGATATTATGTACATTGATGATAATTAAAATAGTTGAAACTAATAAGATATAGATTTTGAAGTAGAGAATTCATATTTCAGTGCTAATACTTATGGCTATAATTATTCAACCTAGATGATTGATTGATGAATATGTTAAAATCTTTCGTATGGAAATTTGATTATAACCCCCGATTGAGCCTACTAAGGCAGAAAGAATAATAATTAATGATGTATATAAATTAGGAGTTAATAAATATGAAATTAGAATTAATGGTGCTATTTTTTGAATAGTTATTAAAATTAAACAATTTAATCAATTTAATCCTTCTATTACTCTAGGGAATCATCAATGGAAAGGTGCACCACCGCTTTTTATAAGTAAAGGAGGGGAAATTAATATATTAAATGTTGTATTTTCATATATGCTGGGGAATGAATTTTTAAAAATTGATCATATGATGATCGTGAATAATATGCAGGAAGAAGCTAAAGCCTGAATTATAAAGTACTTAAGGGAGGCCTCGGCCGACATTGTATTATTGTTGTTATATATGATGGGAATAAATGATAAAAGATTAATTTCTAGACCTATTCAAGCCCCTAACCATGAGTTAGAGGAGATTGTAATAATAACCCCTCTGGTAAGAGTTATTATGAAGAGAATTTTTGTTGAATTATTGGTCATTAGAGAAGAGAGTTTTTACTCTATTAATGGGGTATGAACCCATTAGCTTATATTTAGCTTACTTTTCTAATTTAATACATTTAAGTGTATGGTGCACGTGAATTTTTGATATTTAAAGGAGTAGTTTAAATCTATTGAATGTAGTGAAGGCATTAATAATTGCATAATTTATCCTATCACGATAATCCTTTTAGTTCAGGCACTTCACT